TCGACAAATTCTTGTATGATTAAAGAAAATAAAAAAAGTCCCTTTCTACAATTTCATCTATACCGAATTTGAATATCAGAATAGCTGATATAGTCATGATTCAATGGGTCAGGTCCACTTACTTTTTATTAATTTATGCTTTTTAGGATTTGATTGAAAGATGGAAGAGTGGAGAAGTGGGAATACTTTGATTTGGCAATTAAGAATCCGATATCATCCATGTTCAAGCACAAGAATATGAATAATGAAAGATGAAGATAACCATTCTATCAGTATAGGGTAGACTCCTCCTTGATTATTCATTATCATGATGAATAAATCTTTCACTTTATAAAAAATAATAATTATAAGTGATTGTAATAATGGTTAGACCCTTTCTCTTTTACAAAGAAATTAAGTAAATTAAGACCTAAGTTTAAAAAGCCCCTTATCGGATTTGAACCGATGACTTACGCCTTACCATGGCGTTACTCTACCACTGAGTTAAAAGGGCTCTCGTTTTTTTTATTCAATTCATGAATTAGCTATTTTCCATTATGGAGTCTACTGTATGTATTATATGTACATATATACATGTATTCATGCGAATTCATTCAGAAATAATAGATTTGATTTATCTATAAGTGAAGTCTAGGGTTAGGTGAAAATGGCTTTTTTATTTGATTTGGGAAATCCTAATTTGGACCAATAATTTTCTGAGCTGAAGAAAACCTATACAAGGATTATATATAGAATAGATAAAATAAAATACAAAAATTCTATATCCGAAATTCTACACAATAGAAATAATAATGTATATAATAGAAATTCCAAATATCAAAAATCCTACTAAAATGGATATACTAATCTAAAATAGACGAATCAAATTCAAAAATAAATGGAATAGATATAAATAGTATGGCTCATTCATAAAAAAACTTCTATGAAATTATTTCGAGTTTAACCACATTATTCCATTATTTATATTGACTTGACAATTCCAAAAAACAGATCATACTATGATCATAGTTTGATGGCGGTCGTGCCCCCATCGTCTAGCGGTTTAGGACATCTCTCTTTCAAGGAGGTAGCGGGGATTCGACTTCCCCTGGGGGTAGGGTACTACGAAAGGAAGTTGATCATGAATTATCAATTCTCAATAATCCTAGAATTGATTCTTCCTGGGTCGATGCCCGAGCGGTTAATGGGGACGGACTGTAAATTCGTTGACGATATGTCTACGCTGGTTCAAATCCAGCTCGGCCCAATAATTCGCCGGTATGATATAACCTATTTGTCCTCCATAAATGTCTGATATGGAATATCATATAGAATAATAAAGTTTTTTCTCTATCTCATCTTTCTTTTCCAACTCTCCAATCCATTCTGATCTTTTTAAGGATCCGGATTCATGATTCCTAAGTATCATTAAAGGAGTAACAAAAAATTTGATTGAAAGATTCATGATCAACAACAAAATAAGTACAAAATTACTAGTAATCCGTATCACTCTCACTAGAATCGATATTCATGTGGATACGATATCAGTATATCATTTACAATAGGACAAAAATAGGACGGAATGAAAGCGACCAAGCAGTACACCTCACCGGGATTGTAGTTCAATTGGTCAGAGCACCGCCCTGTCAAGGCGGAAGCTGCGGGTTCGAGTCCCGTCAGTCCCGAACTAGGATCCGATGAATTGAGAAATTCATCTTTTATAGTACTGATTAAGGATTGATAAAAAAGAGAGATAAATGCAATAAAGTACTCATACATATATTGATTTCGGCCTATATTACATATAATATATGGAAATAATTTGTTTCATTTTCATTCAAAATTGTACACTGAATTTTCGATGTATAGACACCCGTATGAATCCAAGGATTGAGGATCCTAAAAAAATAAAAATCAAAGAGTGCTCCTTTTCGTTTTAGTAAATTAATTGAAATATTATATTCTTTATACCTTGATCCATATTTATTATACTTTTTCGTGTTCCAAATTAAATCATTATAAAAAAACTTAGTTTAGAATTAACTTAACACGTCATTTTTCTATTTCACTTTTTTTATTGTTTGGATCCGTAGGCAATAGAATACCGCTCCTCATCAGATAATTGGATAGAATAATTGTATATACTATTTACTAAGTAGTATAAGATGGAAATAGTAATATTTAAATGGAATTCTATAAAATGTTAATTTTTGTATAGAAAATACAAAATAAAGAGTGTGGAAAAGGATCAGAAATTCAATAGGATTCTTTATTGGATCGGTAATCCCTTTTTTGGTATGGATAAAGAAGGGATTTTTCTATGTTATATTATTCAATTCTTGACGATGAATCCATTTGATAAATCAGATATTGTTATTCATAATATTGATTCGATTCTGCATCATTAGGATAGAATTCATCCCATTGCATTTTTAGGAGTGAAATTTATCATCTCTATGGGATTAGATCCCGAGTTATTGCGAAGCAAAAAAAACAATGAGATTATGGAAGTAAATATTCTCGCATTTATTGCTACTGCACTCTTTATTCTAGTTCCTACTGCCTTTTTACTTATTATCTACGTAAAAACAGTCAGTCAAAATGATTAATTTGACTTAGTTCTTATCAATGATTGAAGAAATGAAAGGGATTCAAATTCCGAAGAAAATAATCGGACCGAAATCAACATTATCTTATCTAAGATAGTATGATAAAAAGAACTAATAGAAAACTATATTTTGGAATTATCCTATTCTAATTTTTTAAATAGGAAAATAATTCTATTATATTGAATTATTATATAATAATTCAATATAATAGAATATAATAAATAGGATGTATATTAAATATAGTATTTCAGTAGGATAAAAAGAACTAAAAAGAAAATAAACCTTTCTACTATACTATCTAGGTATACAGTTGTATACGGATATAGGTTTGATATTGATATAGATCAATTTACGATATGTAGTACATATATATCATATATTTTGTATATGGAAACAGTGCTTTAATTATGTAAACAGCATTCCCATTCTATTTTTCTCTACATCCATTTGTATGAATTTCGGCCAATCAAAAACAAAAATAATCAAGGGTCAACTGTTCTATTCGAATCGAATTCCTAAGTTTCTTAGCTTCGAATTTTAAGAAATAAATATATAAATATAATAATATGGATCCTGGGATCTATCGAAACTATTATCTTAATATATATTAAGATATATATTAAGATAAATTTGAAAATGAAAATGGAATAAAAAAAAATAGAAATAAGAGAAATTATAAAAATACAATGAGAGGCACAAAACCAAAGAATTTGATTCGAATTCTAAAGAAGTTATTGATTGAGCCATTAACGGATGATCCGCAGAACTCCGTGGTAACTTCTTCCAATTTGGAAAAGGAAGTAGTAGACCCATTGATGCATCATACTTAAACGCGACATCAAATGAATCGATAAAGCATAAATTCAATTTCTTAGTTAAATGCGCGATATATGGATCACTCAACGTAAGACGTAAGCAAAATCTTATTTTATTTTGATTATCCGTGTGGAACTTCTTTGGATAACCAAGACATTAGTAATTTTCAGTAGAAAGTATATATCGCCATATACATATAATAGCAGAACCACTTTTATTTAGAACAATAAAAATAAGGAGAGAGAGAATCAAACTAAAGAAAAAAAGTGGGGACTGATTGTTTCTCACTCTAATATCCATAATTCGAATTTTGGCAAGAATGCATTTCTAAAATAAAAATATTCTATTTTGGAAGAACTCAGTTGGAATTAGAAAAAAATCCTATCATACCTATCCCATTGACTTGAGTTTCGAAATACAACTATCAGAATAATTCATAATTTGATTTTAAAACACCTCGAAAAGGATCAATTAAAGAATTGATACAATTTGATTACTCGATTAGTAGTACCCTTAAAGCCCACTCCTCCCCCATACTACGAGTGAAAGGGAAAATGTAAAGACTACCATTAAAGCAGCCCAAGCGAGACTTACTATATCCATGTAAATTATGTCCCCTATCTTCTTTATGAAATGAAGGAATTATTCTATTATTGATCGCCAATCATAGTGGAACCAATGGTCTGGAGTCAAAATCGGATTTGGACTTAAGCCTAAAGCAATCCAATCCTATAAACCCGCTTGTAACAAATTCCTATATTTATAGTATCCATATCTATAGTATAGTAACTCTAATAGAATTGGAAAGCATTAAATACAAATACAATACACATTCTTAGGAAAGATCAATGGAATATCCATACCTAATAGAAGTATCTTCAGTCCCTTTCAAAACTATGAAATGGATTTTGTGTCAGCCTATTCAATCACTGACTATTCAGTGAACACTCGCCTAGGGTAAGATAATTAGGAAGACTTGATATCTTATAACCCCCTTTTTAACGTTAGCGATGAAAATTAGGAATCCTCTAGGAATCGAGATTTATGATCTAAATATAGCTTAATGAATTCTTGGCCAACAGGAGGAAAGACAGGGGACTAGTAAATCTTGTCGATATTTTGTGTCCATAAACTTTCAAAAAAAAGGGATGTCCAAAATCGATACCGCTAGGCATAAAATAAATCTCATTTTTTAAGTTCAAGGTCCCATTTATTTGACTTATTGATTCAATCATAAGAGTTGGCTATGTAAAGTAAGAAAGCAGACATTCTAAGTCTAAGTCTTTTATTGAGGCGACACCCAGATTTGAACTGGGGATAAAGGATTTGCAGTCCCCCGCCTTACCACTTGGCCATGTCGCCAAAACAAAATAGATATAAATATCCTATATGCTTTACTTATTCCTAATTTAGTAGGAGAGCCCTTTTTTTATTTGATTTCTATCTTGAATCTCGCTGTACTTATTCGAAATTTCAAACCAAAAGCAAATTCTGCCTTTTTATGGGATCCGGTTCAGATCATTCTCTTTAATTGAATGTATCTGAATAATATATATATATCAATTCAAAAATGACATAAGAAAAAAACGATTTACAACCAATGAGTATTAATTATTTTCAATAATCAATCCTTTTGTAATTATAACAACAATTATGTATATATGTAAACCCTAGAACGGAAATTCGCATACGAGGCAGGTATTTTATCCACATATTTTTCTATAGAGAATTGTTGTGCTTTAATTCTTCATTGAATATATTGAATAAAAAAGATACATTATGATATAACATGACCCGTCTTGCTCCTACCATAAAGTTCAAATATACGGATAACTATATTGGTATGTACTTGATAAATAGAATTCCTATTACCAGCTTCAACCATATTCTAGGAATTCTACTACCAAAAGAAAAGGAATCCACAAATCTTTTTTTGAATATTAAGTCTTAAAAAAAGAAAAGTAAATTCTCCTAATTGTATTATTTTGTGTTTATCCCATTGGCATAGGGCAAATTAAATCCTGAATCTTTTTTGGTAACCAACCCGATTGTAATATCATAATGGGTAGAAATTGGATCCATTTTACTATTCTATACAAGACTCCATATCATAAGTCTAAGTGACATAATTTTGTTTCTAGGAGTGCTTTATTTCTATTTGTCGCAAATTCAAATTTGTAGCGAAAATTCTCTTTATTATTCCGTTCTGCCTTTGTTCATAGGTATAAAGCTCATAAATATAAATATGGATGAGGTTGGCTAAAATTTCATGTGATTCAGTAAACAGAATATATATTCCATCGTTGCTAGATCGATCAATAAGGTTCGATGAAGGGTGAGCCAATAATGGGATTTTTTCGATAAACGGGAAACTTAAGATTAAGATGCTCCATGATGGAAATGAGGAAATATACACAATACCTGGATTTAGCCGGATACAATTTGAGGGATTTTGTAGGTTCATTAATCAGGGCTTGATCGAAGAGTTTCATAAATTTCCAAAAATAGAAGATACAGATCAGGAAATTGAATTTCAATTATTTGTGGAAACATATCAATTGGTAGAACCTTTGATAAAAGAAAGAGATGCTGTCTATGAATCACTCACATATTCTTCTGAATTATATGTACCTGCGGGATTAATTTGGAAAACCTGTAGAGATATGCAAGAACAAACCGTATTTATGGGAAACATTCCTTTAATGAGTTCCCTGGGAACCTTTATAGTAAATGGAATTTACCGAATTGTGATCAATCAAATATTGCAAAGCCCGGGTATTTACTACGGTTCAGAATTGGATCATAAGGGAATTTCAATTTATACGAGCACTATAATATCAGATTGGGGGGGAAGATCAAAATTCGAAATTGATAGAAAAGTGCGTATATGGGCCCGTGTGAGTAGGAAACAAAAAATATCTATTTTAGTTCTATTATCAGCTATGGGTTCGAATCTAAGAGAAATTCTAGATAATGTTTGTTACCCTGAAATTTTCTTATCTTTTCCAAATGATAAGGAGAAAAAGAAGATTGGATCAAAAGAAAATGCCATTTTAGAGTTTTATCAGCAATTTGCTTGTGTAGGTGGTGACCCGGTATTTTCTGAGTCCTTATGTGAGGAATTGCAAAAGAAATTTTTTGAACAAAGATGTGAATTAGGAAGGATTGGTCGACGAAATATGAATCGAAGACTCCATCTTGATATACCTCAGAACAATACATTTTTGTTACCGCGAGATGTATTGGCTGCTGCCGATCATTTGATCGAAATGAAATTTGGAATAGGTACACTTGACGATATGAATCATTTGAAAAATAAGCGTATTCGCTCTGTAGCGGATCTGTTACAGGATCAATTTGGATTGGCTCTTGCTCGTTTAGAACATGTGGTTCGAGGAACTATATCTGGGGCAATTCGGCATAAATTGATACCGACTCCTCAAAATTTAGTAACTTCAACTTCATTAACAACCACTTATGAATCATTTTTTGGTCTACACCCCTTATCTCAAGTTCTGGATCAAACTAATCCATTGGCACAAACCTTTCATGGGCGAAAATTGAGTTATTTAGGTCCTAGAGGATTGACAGCACGAACTGCCAGTTTTCGGGTACGAGATATTCATCCTAGTCACTATGCACGTATTTGCCCAATTGACACGTCTGAGGGAATCAATGTTGGACTTATTGGATCTTTAGCTATTCATGCGAGGATTGGTCATTGGGGATCTATAGAGAGTCCGTTTTATGAAATATCTAAAGGATCAAAAGAAGGGCAGATGCTCTATTTATCACCAAGTAGGGATGAATATTATATGATAACAGCAGGAAATTCCTTAGCCTTGGATTGGGGTATTCAGGAAGAACAAGTTGTTCCAGCTCGATACTGTCAAGAATTTCTGACCATTGCATGGGAACAGATTCATCTTCGAAGCATTTTCCCTTTCCAATATTTTTCTATTGGGGCCTCCCTCATTCCTTTTATCGAGCATAATGATGCAAACCGAGCTTTAATGAGCTCTAATATGCAACGTCAAGCAGTTCCGCTTTCTCGGTCCGAGAAGTGCATTGTTGGAACTGGGCTGGAAGGCCAGGCAGCCCTAGATTCGAGAGTTTCGGCTATAGCCGAACAGGCAGGAAAGATCATTTATACTGATACTCACAAGATGATTCTATCAAATAATGGAAACACTATAAGCATTCCATTAGTTATGTATCAACGTTCCAACAAAAATACTTGTATGCACCAAAAAACTCAGGTTCCACGGGGTAAATACATTAAAAAAGGCCAAATTTTAGCAGATGGTGCGGCTACCATTGGTGGAGAACTCGCTTTGGGAAAAAATGTATTAATAGCTTATATGCCATGGGAAGGCTACAATTTTGAAGATGCGGTACTTATTAGTGAACGTCTAGTATATAATGATATTTATACTTCTTTTCACATAGGGAAGTATGAAATTGAGACTCATATGACAAGTGAGGGTCCTGAAAGAATCACTAAGGAAATACCACATTTAGAGGATCATTTACTCCGCAATTTAGACAGAAATGGAATTGTGATATTGGGAGCTTGGGTAGAAACGGGTGATATTTTAGTGGGTAAATTAACACCTCAGGTGACGAGCGAATCATCCTATGTTCCGGAGGATAGATTATTACGAGCCATAATTGGCATTCAGGTATCCACTGCGAAAGAAACTTCCTTAAAATTACCCATAGGTGGAAGGGGCCGAGTTATTGATGTGAGATGGATACAGAAAAAGGGGGGTTCTAGTTATAATCCTGAAATGATTCGTATATATATTTTACAAAAACGCGAAATCAAAGTGGGTGATAAAGTAGCTGGAAGGCATGGGAATAAAGGTATTATTTCCAAAGTTTTGCCTAGACAAGATATGCCCTATTTGCAAGATGGAACACCGCTTGATATGGTCTTCAACCCATTAGGAGTACCTTCACGAATGAACGTGGGACAGATATTTGAATGCTCCCTCGGGTTAGCGGGCAATCTACTAAACAGACATTATAGAATAGTGCCCTTTGATGAGAGATACGAAGAAGGGGCTTCAAGAAAACTAGTGTTTTCTGAATTATATGAGGCCAGTAAGCAAACAAGTAATCCATGGGTATTTGAACCCGAGTATCCAGGAAAAAGCAGAATATTTGATGGAAGAACGGGGCATCCTTTCGAACAGCCTGTTCTAATAGGAAAGTCTTATATCCTTAAATTAATTCATCAAGTTGATGATAAAATCCATGGGCGTTCCAGTGGGCATTACGCCCTTGTTACGCAACAACCCCTTAAAGGAAGGGCCAAGCAAGGGGGGCAACGGGTGGGAGAAATGGAAGTTTGGGCTTTAGAGGGCTTTGGTGTTGCTCATATTTTACAAGAGATGCTTACTTATAAATCAGATCATATTAGAGCTCGCCAAGAAATACTTGGTACTACAATTGTTGGAGGAATAATACCTAGCCCCGAGGATGTTCCAGAATCCTTCCGCTTGCTCGTTCGAGAACTACGATCTTTAGCTCTGGAACTGAACCATTTCCTTGTATCTGAGAAGAACTTCCAGATTAATAGGAAGGAAGCTTGATCTGAATGAATCATAACTTCTTCTATTCTATGATTGATCGGTATAAACATCAACAACTTCGAATTGGACCAGTTTCTCCTGAGCAAATAAGTTCTTGGGCCAACAAAATTCTACCTAACGGGGAAGTTGTTGGAGAGGTGACAAAACCCTATACTTTTCATTACAAAACCAATAAACCGGAAAAAGATGGCTTGTTTTGTGAAAGAATCTTTGGACCAATAAAAAGTGGAATTTGCACTTGTGGAAATTATCGGGTGATCGGAGCTGAAAGGGAAGATGCGAAATTTTGTGAACAATGCGGGGTCGAATTTGTTGATTCTCGGATACGAAGATATCAAATGGGATACATTAAACTCGCATGTCCGGTGACTCATATTTGGTATTTAAAACGTCTTCCTAGTTATATCGCGAATCTTTTAGATAAACCCCTTAAGGAATTAGAGGGCCTAGTATACTGCGATGTGTGATTTGATCGAAATTTTTATTTTACAGATTCGTGCTGATAAACTGTCATCCCATTCAATCTGATTGGGGTGCCCCTGGCTCTGACATGTATCTTGGGGGGAGTAACATGAAGCTCAGAATTTTGGATACTTCCAAACGAAAAAAGGGGGAATTGATCCATGGTCGATTCAATAATAGATAAATAGGAATTGCTAGATATACCTCGTAAAAAAAATTCTGTGGAATTCGCCTTTTTTAGAGAAGGATTCCGTTCAATTCAAGTCAAGGCATGGTTACAGGAGTATATCCATCGCATATATGCTTCAAGGAACATCATGGTATAACCAGCGAGGTGAGTGGAATAGGGACCTAAAAGATCGAATGGAACAATCAATATATAGACAAGGAAATCCCATACGAATTCCAAAGTATTCTCTTTTAAGAGGATTCATTATTTGAGGGGAAGTAGACTACTCAATAATTTCACATTTCATTGTAAAAAGAAATCCATATATATATTGGTTGGCCTCATTGGAAACTTGAGTAAGGAGTAGCTTTTTGTGGGGTTCGAACAAAAAAGAATTTCTTTCTTTTCTTTATTTGTTGTAACTACTTGAGCCGGATGAGAGGAAACCCTCATGTCCGGTTTTTAAGGGGGGGATCTCATAGGAACCTATCTCGATTTTTCTTTTGCTAGGCCCATAACTAAAAAACCAACTTTCTTACGATTACGAGGTTTATTGGAATATGAAATCCAATCTCGGAAATACAGCATCCCACTTTTTTTTACTACTCGAGGCTTTAAGACATTTCGAAATCGAGAAATCTCGACCGGGGCGGGTGCTATCAGAGAGCAGTTAGCCGATTCGGATTTGCGAATTATTATAGATAATTCATTGGTAGAGTGGAAGGAATTAGGCGACGAGGAATCGATTGGGGATGAGTGGGAAGATAGAAAAATTAGAAGAAGAAAGGATTTTTTGGTTAGACGTATGCAATTAGCTAAGTATTTTATTCAAACAAATGTAGAACCAGAATGGATGGTTTTGTGTCTATTACCTGTTCTTCCTCCTGAGTTAAGACCTATCATTCAGATAGATGGGGGTAAACTAATGAGTTCGGATATTAATCAACTCTATAGAAGAGTTATTTTTCGGAATAATACTCTTATGGATTACTTAACAAGAAGTAAATTTACACCAGGGGAATTAATAATGTCTCAGGAAAAACTAGTTCAAGAAGCCGTGGATACTCTTCTTGGTAGTGGGACTCGTGGACAACCAATGAGGGACGGTCATAATAAAGTTTACAAGTCCTTTTCAGATATAATTGAAGGTAAAGAGGGAAGATTTCGTGAGACTCTGCTCGGTAAACGAGTCGATTATTCGGGGCGCTCTGTCATTGTCGTGGGCCCCTCACTTTCATTACATCAATGCGGATTACCTCAAGAAATAGCAATAGAACTTTTCCAGATATTTGTAATTCGTGGTCTAATCAGACAACATCTTGCTTCCAACATAGGTATTGCTAAAAGTAAAATTAGAGAAAAGGAACCGATTGTATGGAAAATACTGCAACAAGTTATGCAGGGGCATCCTGTATTACTGAATAGAGCGCCCACCTTGCATAGATTAGGAATACAGGCATTCCAACCTATTTTAGCGGAGGAGCGCGCCATTTGTTTACATCCATTAGTTTGTAAGGGTTTTAATGCAGACTTTGACGGGGATCAAATGGGCATTCATGTACCTTTATCCTTGGAAGCTCAAACGGAAGCCCGTTTACTTATGTTTTCTCATATGAATCTCTTGTCTCCAGCTATTGGGGACCCCATTTGCGTACCAACTCAAGATATGCTTATTGGACTCTATGTATTAACGATTGGGAACCGTCGAGGTATTCGTACAAATAGGTATAATACATGGAATTGCAGAAACTATCAAAATCAAATAGTTGACAATAATAACTATAGATATACGAAAGAAAAAGAGCCCTATTTTTCTAGTTCTTATGATGCACTGGGGGCTTATCGTCGAAAACGAATCAATTTAGATAGTCCTTTGTGGCTCCGATGGCGATTAGATCAACGTGTCATTGGCTTAAAAGAAGCTCCCATTGAAGTTCAATACGAATCCTTAGGTACCTATCATGAGATTTATGGGAACTATCTAATAGTAAGAAGCATAAAAAAAGAAATCCGTTGTATATATATTCGAACTACTGTTGGTCATATTTCTTTTTATCGAGAAATAGAAGAAGCTATACAGGGGTTTTGTCGGGCCTATTCATAGGCTAGCTAAACTAAATAATTATGTGATATCCCTGAAAGTTTTTGTCTCTTCGATTTAATGGGTATCAAAATTCTGGAAATTTATACGTGAATCAAGATTGAGGAAAGGGAGTTTTCGAATCACGGACTCAGACCCATTGTCGAATCCTACTCAGCAGAATACAGAGGTAGTACTTATGGCAGAACGAGCCAATCTGGTCTTTCATAATAAAGCGATAGATGGGGCTGTCATCAAACGACTTATTAGCAGATTAATAGGTCACTTTGGAATGGCATATACATCACACATCTTGGATCAAGTGAAAACTCTGGGTTTCCAACAAGCCACTGCTACATCCATTTCATTAGGAATTGATGATCTTTTAACAATACCTTCGAAGGGATGGTTAGTCCAAGATGGCGAACAACAAAGTTGGATTTTGGAGAAACATCATCATTATGGGAATGTACACGCAGTAGAAAAATTACGTCAATCCATTGAGATATGGTATGCTACGAGCGAATATTTGAGACAAGAAATGAATCCTAATTTTCGAATGACCAATCCCTCTAATCCAGTTCATTTAATGTCCTTTTCAGGAGCTAGAGGAAATGCATCTCAGGTACACCAATTAGTAGGTATGAGAGGATTCATGTCGGACCCACAAGGACAAATGATTGATTTATCCATTCAAAGCAACTTATGCGAGGGGCTTTCTTTAACAGAATATATAATTTCCTGTTACGGAGCCCGTAAAGGGGTTGTAGATACTTCTATACGAACATCAGATGCCGGATACCTTACGCGTCGACTTGTTGAAGTAGTTCAACACATTATTGTACGTAGAAGGGATTGTGGTACTATCCGAGGTATTTCTGTGAGTCCTCAAAAGGGCATGACGGAAAGAATTTTTATACAAACACTAATGGGTCGTGTATTAGCAGACGATATATATATGGGCCCACGATGCATTGCCGCTCGGAATCAAGATATTGGGATTGGACTTGTCAATCGATTCCTAACTTTTCGAGTACGACGAATATATATTCGAACTCCTTTTACTTGCAGAAGTACATCTTGGATCTGTCAATTATGTTATGGTCGGAGTCCCACCCATGGCGACCTCATCGAATTGGGGGAAGCCGTAGGTATTATTGCGGGTCAATCAATTGGAGAACCGGGTACTCAACTAACATTAAGAACTTTTCATACTGGTGGAGTATTTACGGGCGGTACTGCTGAACATGTACGAGCTCCCTATAATGGAAAAATAAAATTCAATGAGGATTTGGTTCATCCCACCCGTACTCGTCACGGGCATCCCGCTTTTCTATGTTCTATAGACCCGTATGTAACTATTGAAAGTCAGGGTATTGTACATAATGTGAATATTCCACCAAAAAGTTTGATTTTAGTTCAAAACAATGAATATGTAGAATCAGAACGGGTGATTGCTGAGATTCGTACTGGAGTATCCACTTTGAATTTTAAAGAAAGGGTCCGAAAACATATTTATTCTGAATCAGAAGGAGAAATGCACTGGAGTACCAATGTCTACCATGCGCCTGAATATATATATGGTAATGTTCATTTATTACCAAAAACAAGTCATTTATGGATATTAGCAGTGGGTACGTGCAGATCCAGTAGAGTGTCTTTTTCGCTCCACAAGGACCAAGATCAAATCAATGCTCATTTTTTTTCTATCGAAGAAAGATCGATCTCTGACCCTTCAATGACTAACGGACATAAAATGTCTAGTTTAGATCTCTCTTATGAAGGGGTTCTTGATTGCTCAAGATCTGATCAAATTGGTCAGTGGAATTTCCTATATCCTTCTATTTTCAAAGAAAATTCCGATTTATTGGGGAAGAGTCGAAGAAATAGATTCATAATTCCATTAGAATATTATGGGGAGAAAGAATTAATACTTTCTTTTGGTATTTCGATTGAAATGCCCAGAAATGGTATTTTACGTAGAAATAGTATTCTTGCTTATTGCGACGATGCCCAATACAGAAGAAGCAGTTCGGGAATCATTAAATATGGTACCGTAGAGGTGGATTCAATCGTCAAAAAAGAGGATTTGATTGAGTATCGAGGAACAAAAGACTTTAATCCGAAATATCAAATGAAAGTAGATCCTGTTTTTTTCATTCCCGAAGAAGTACATATCTTACCAGGATCCTCACTCATAATGGTCCGAAACAATAGTATTATTGGAGTAGATACACAAATCACTTTAAATATAAGAAGTCGAGTAAGCGGATTGGTACGAGTGAAGAGAAAAAAAAAAAGTATTGAACTTAAAATCTTTTCTGCCAATATCCAGTTTCCTGGCAAGACAGATAAGATATCTAACCACAGCGGCATTTTAATACCTCCAGGAACGGGAAAAAAAGATTCTAAGGAATCGAAAAAATGGAAAAATGGGATTTATGTCCAAGGGATTAGACCTACCAAGAAAAAATATTTTGTTTTGGTTCGGCCCATAGTCACATACAAAATAGCTGATGGGATCAATTTCACAACATTTTTCCCCCGGGATCCCTTGCAGGAAAGGGATAATGTCCAACTTAGAGTTGACAATTATATCCTTTATGGAAATGGCAAGCCGATTCGAGGAATTTATTACACAAGTATTCAATTAGTTCGGACTTGCTTAGTATTGAATTGGCACCAAGAGAAAAATAGTTCTATGGAAGAGCTTCATGCTTCCTTTGTTGAAATAAGGACAAAAGATCTGGTTCGCCATTTCATAAGAATGGAGTTAGTCCAACCCCATATTTCGTATATTGTAAAAAGGAAAGATACGACGGGTTCGGGATTTATTTGTCATAATGGATTCCATTGTACCAATATCAATCCTTTTTATTCCAAAAGGATTCCGTCACTTATCCAACATAGGGAAACTTCTGATATTGGTACGTTGTTGAGTCGAAATAAGGAATGCCAATCTTTGAGAATTTTGTCATCATCCAACTGCCTTCGAATTGGCACATTCCATGGTTCAAAATATAACAATGTGACAAAAGAACCAATTAAAAGGGGTCTCACAATAAATTCCTTGGGCCCCCTGGGTATTACTATACCTAAAATCACGAATTTTTATTCATTTTATCATTTAATAACTTATAACCAGATATTGTTAAAGAAATATTTACTACTTCACAATTTTAAACAAACTTTCCAAGTATCTTTAATGGACGAAACTAGGAGGATTTATAACCCCGACCCGCACAGTAATATCATTTTGAATCCATTGGATTTGAATTGGAACTTTTTACATAATGATTATTGTGAGGAATCATCCACAATAGTTATTCTTGGACAGTTTATTTGTGAAAATGTACGTTTATTCAAATACGGACCACACAGAAAATCTGGTCAAGTTCTAATTGTGCATGTAGACTCTTTAGTAATAAGATCCGCTAAACCTTATTTGGTCACTCGAGGAACAAGGGTTCATGGTCATTATGGGGAAATCTTTTACAAGGGAGATACATTAGTTACATTTCTATATGAAAAATCGAGATCAGGTGACATAACACAAGGTCTTCCAAAAGTGGAACAAGTCTTAGAAGTACGTTCAATATCAATAAATCTTGAAAAGAGGTTTAAAGGTTGGAATAAACGTATACCAAGAATTCTTGGAATCCCTTGGGGATTCTTGATTGGTGCTGAGCTAACCATAGCCCAAAGTCGTATCTCTTTGGTTAATAGGATCCAAGAGGTTTATCGATCCCAGGGGGTACAGATCCATAATAGACATATAGAGATTATTCTACGTCAAGTGACATCAAAAGTCTTGGTTTCAGAAGATGGAATGTCTAATGTTTTTTCACCGGGAGAACTAATCGAGTTGTTGCGAGCGGAACGGGCAGGGCGTGCTCTGGATGAAACAATCTGTTATCGGGCAATCTTATTAGGAATAACTAGAGCATCTTTGAATACTCAAAGTTTCATATCCGAAGCTAGTTTTCAAGAAACTGCTCGAGTTTTAGCAAAAGCTGCTCTAAGAGGTCGTATTGATTGGTTGAAAGGTCTGAAAGAAAATGTTGTTCTGGGTGGGATTATACCTGCTGGTACCGGATTCAAAAAATCAGTACACCGTCCAAGGCACATTTCTTTGGAGATCAAAAAGAAGAATTTATTCAATGGAAAGATGAGAGATATTTTATTGCATCATAGAATAAATCGATTTCTCTTTTTTGCAGTATAGAGAATAAGTTTGTTCTTGTAATAGTTAAGATCGTAGTATTTCGAAAATCATCCATACAACCTTATGATGTTTCGATATATAAATACAAGAGATGCTTTTACAATTTTTTCATGTCATTTTATAATTAAATATGACAGGATTCGATATATAGCAATAGGGTCTTATTATGGAATTTATATTAAAGGAAACTGACAAATCGTTTATTCAACAACTTCTAAAGAAGTCCTTTAAGAAGTTCCTTATTTTTTATATATCGTACATTATTCTCCGATTTCTTCTATTATTTCTTATTTAATGTTCCGCATTATTAAGCATTATTTCTCTTATTTCTTTCGTAAGAAAAGAAAGTTCTAATTGATTCCTTAGATTGATCGCGTCCTGTATTTGGTAATAAAGATTCTAATGGGTCCGCTAATTGATAATTAGTGGATTCTAACGAATTAATTAAATTCTAACAAATTCAAAAGAAGAATTAATGCTTTGGATCGTATTTTGGATAATTATATATTGTATATTAGGGGTCAATCCTCGGTAGAAGGTTCCGTCGGAACATTTATTTATTTCAGACTACCTCCTCTCTTTGTTTTTTCTTAAAAAAAGCAAACCAACCCAGAGGAAGTGTGAGGGAAAATGACAAGAAGATATTGGAACATCGATTTAGAAGGCATGATCAAAGCAGGAGTCCATTTTGGTCACGGTATTAAGAAATGGAATCCTAAGATGGCACCTTATATTTTGGGAAAGCGTAAGGGTACTCATATTACAAATCTCATTAGAACTGCTCGTTTTTTATCAGAAGCTTGTGATTTAGTTTTTGATGCAGCAAGTGGAGGAAAGCATTTTTTAATTGTTGGTACCAAAAATAAAGCAGCTGACTTAGTAGCATCAGCTGCAAGAAAGGCTCGGTGTCATTATGTTAATAAAAAATGGTTGGGTGGTACGTTAACGAATTGGTCCACTACAGAAACGAGACTTCATAAGTTGAGGGATTTAAGAGCGGAACAAAAGATGGGTAAATTCAACCATCTTCCAAAAAGGGATGCAGCAATATTGAAGAGAGAATTATCTACTTTGCAAACATATCTAGGCGGAATCAAATATATGACGGGGTTACCTGATATTGTAATCATCATTGATCAGCAAGAAGAATATACAGCTCTTCGAGAATGTATTATTTTGGGAATTCCGACGATTTGTTTAATCGATACAAATTGCGACCCAGATCTTGCGGATATTCCGATTCCTGCCAATGATGACGCTATAGCTTCAATACGATTCATTCTTAACAAATTAGTATATGCAATTTCTGAGGGTCGTTCTAGTTATATAAGAAATAGTTCATTGAGAGCTTCATAGATTTGGTTATTATTCCAATGAAGGAATAAAGAGTATTGGGTATATTATGTCATTATTCGGTATCCTATAAATATAGGATGTATTATTAATAAATATAGGATGTATTATTAAAATAAAAACGGGCGAGTTGAGAAATAGATGAGACGGTTGAATCAAAATAATTCTTTTTTTTAGTTCGATTTATGTCAGAGGACAATATGAATGTTATACCATGTTCCATTAACACACTCAAAGGATTATACGATATATCGGGTGTAGAAGTAGGCCAACATTTCTATTGGCAAATAGGGGGTTTACAAGTACATGCTCAAGTACTTATCACTTCGTGGGTCGTAATTGCTATCTTATTAGGTTCGGTCACCGTAGCTGTTCGGAATCCACAAACCATTCCGACCAGCGGTCAAAATTTCTTCGAATATATCCTTGAATTCATTCGAGACTTAAGCAAAACCCAGATTGGGGAAGAATATGGTCCTTGGGTTCCCTTTATTGGAACCTTGTTCTTATTTATTTTTGTTTCTAACTGGTCAGGTGCCCTTTTACCTTGGAAACTCATAGAGTTACCCCACGGGGAGTTAGCCGCGCCAACGAATGATATAAATACTACTGTTGCTTTAGCTTTACTCACGTCAGTGGCATATTTCTATGCGGGTCTTAGCAAAAGAGGATTGAGTTATTTCGGTAAATATATTCAACCAACCCCAATCCTTTTACCAATTAACATTTTAGAGGATTTCACAAAACCTTTATCACTTAGTTTTCGACTTTTTGGAAATATATTAGCTGATGAATTAGTAGTTGTTGTTCTTGTTTCTTTAGTACCTTTGGTAGTTCCTATACCAGTCATGTTTCTTGGATTATTTACAAGTGGTATTCAAGCTCTTATTTTTGCAACTTTAGCTGCGGCTTATATAGGTGAATCCATGGAGGGTCATCACTAGGTTTTGAAATGATTTTGGATTTTGTTAAGCTTATTCCAATTCATGCGCAGTTCAATATAATCATAATGGATCCAAATATGGATATATATATAATCTAGAGCCCTAACGGGAAAGATGTACGATATTATGAAATTGTAAAACCAAAGTCTAAAGAATCAATTAGATAGGTTAAACTGGACATCTTAATATCTTATTATTTATATATAGATTATATAGAGAATTCCAGCCCCTGTGTAAGAATTCGAAAATTTTCGATTCAATATAATGAATGGTTTACGGTATAGAAAAAACAAATGTATATGTGATATTAGACATTCACTAGTTATATAGCATAGCTATATTATTTCCTAGTTCAGATTCGGAAGTCCCTTTCTTTTATTTCGTCCGTTATTATGCATTCCTTGAATAAATGGATCAATTCAAGGACATAGAATAGTATAGTAAAGAAGGAAGAATTGAATGAAAAAGGGGTTGGATTTGAAAAAAATGCAATAACTGGAACCCCATTTATACTTATATGGCTTTATAAAAAAATTTCATCATGGCATGGATAGTAACTAAAAATGAGATATGAAAATAGTTCTGATGATTCAGTAAGATTTTTATTTCTTGGGCTTTTAGTTACTTTGACCAGAAATAATCCATTTTAGTGATAAAAAAAAATAAGTAAGAATTTTTTGGTTGATTGTATCATTAACCATTTCTTTTTTTTGTGTGAGGAACTTAGTTTACTATGAATCCACTGATTTCTGCCGCTTCCGTTATTGCTGCTGGATTAGCCGTAGGGCTTGCTTCTATTGGACCTGGAGTTGGTCAAGGTACTGCTGCAGGCCAAGCTGTAGAGGGTATTGCGAGACAGCCAGAAGCAGAAGGTAAAATACGAGGTACTTTATTACTAAGTCTGGCTTTTATGGAAGCTTTAACAATTTACGGATTGGTCGTGGCATTAGCACTTTTATTTGCGAATCCTTTTGTTTAATAAAATAAGAAAAAAGTATGTTACATACTTTTTTCTTATTTTATTAACTTAGACTTGTCGTTTGATTCTTCGAATTATATCAATACTTTACTCTCACAATTACTTATTCGTTGAAACGATACCCTCGGGAAGGACTGATTTGAGGATGAGGAATTAGCGGATCCGTTCGCTTTCTTCCTTCCCGCTCTTAGTACAATTAAAAAAAATTCTTTAGCAAAGATTACAACAAATACAAATAAGGTATTTGACAATTGACGTAAGACCCGTGACCTAACCTAATAAGATACTTATAATATTATATTGATTGGTCGAAAATGAAAAATATTAAAATAAATAAGAAGTAAACAAAAAAAAGAGGTTGAAGTGATACAAAAAGAACTCTATTTTTTGTTAGTCCTATCTGTAAGAGGAGAACATATGAAAAATGTAACCGATTCTTTCGTTTCCTTGGGCCATTGGTCATCCGCCGGGAGTTTTGGGTTTAATACCGATATTTTAGCAACAAATCCAATAAATCTAAGCGTAGTGCTTGGTGTGTTAATTTATTTTGGAAAGGGAGTGTGTGCGAGTTGTGTGTTTCAAGAATAGGTTGGATCCAACCAACTGCACTTTATTTTTTCATTTTTTATGTTCTATGTTATTTAGAAATGGTATAATTTCGAAAATAAAAATAGTATATATAAATAGCAAAGAAAGGTGCAGATCCTGACGAATTACTTATGAATAAATTAATAAATCATATGTAAGAACCATAGCATTTCGTGATTTATTGGGAAATTGACTTTGATTCTCTATCAACCAATAATTTGGGACCATAAATATGGTTAAAGCTAAACTGTTTGAAGTCCAGGCACAACGGGGTACTCTTTCTACCACTATGTTAGTACAAAAAAGGTTTCAAATTTCAATAAAAAAAATAGTTGGTAATTTATCCGATATAGAACACTCATATGGATAAAATCATTTCAACTATTTTCTACAAAAAAAAAGGAGAATACTTTGCCCCTTTTTTATACAATGCTGAACGGACAACCTATGTATAAAATAAGAATTTTTGGATTTGAACGAATAAAGAAACAACTTTACTGACAATTACGGATCTCTTGTCTGGTCAGAAGAGTTCTCCAAATATTATATTCTGGTCTTGTATAAGTATAAGTTTCGATATCTTTAAAAATATAAAGAGAAAAGAGAGGACAGGTTCATTACATTAAAAAAGTTATATGGGAATGCCCATAAATTCAATAGTTGAGCGTGAGAGCCAAATGAATCGAAAGATTCATGTTTGGTTCGGGAGGAGATTATGTAAGTTGTGAAATTAATGGTAAGAAAATCTACTTTCATTAACGGATTTATTAGATAATCGAAAACAGAGGATCTTGAGTACTATTCGAAATTCAGAAGAATTACGTAGAAGCGCCCTTGAGCAGCTCGAAAAAGCTCGAGACCGCTTACGTAAAGTGGAAGCGGAAGCGGATGAGTATCGAGTGAATGGATATTCTGGGATAGAGCGAGAAAAAGCGAATTTGATTAATGCTACCTCTGATAGTTTGGAAGGATTAGAAAATTACAAAAATGAAAGGCTTCGTTTTGAACAAGAGGGAGCCATTAATCAGGTCCGACAACGAGTTTTTCAACAAGCCTTAGAAGGGGCTCTGGGGACTCTAAATACTTGTTTGAATAGTGAATTACATTTTCGTACCATTCGTGCCAATATTGGTATCCTAGTAACCATGGAAGAAATAGCTAATTAGTCCTTCTTCTACTTTAGTTTAGAGCTCAGGTACTATTTTTTTACTCCACTTTCGAAAAGGAATTAAGAGACACTAATGGCAACTATTCAAGCTGACGAAATTAGTAATATTCTTTGTGAACGTATTAAGCAATATGAGAGAAAAGTAAAGGTCGTGAATACTGGTACCGTACTTCAAGTGGGTGATGGTATTGCTCGTATTTATGGTCTTGATGAAGTAATGGCGGGTGAATTAGTAGAATTTGAAGAGGGTACGACGGGTATTGCTCTGAATTTGGAATCCAATAATGTTGGTGTTGTATTAATGGGTAATGGTTTGATGATACAGGAAGGAAGTTCTGTAAAAGCAACAGGAAAAATAGCCGAGATACCAGTGAGTGAGGCTTATTTGGGTCGTATTGTAAATGCTTTGGCTAAACCCATTGATGGTAGAGGTGAAATTCCGGCTTCTTTCTCTCGCTTAATTGAATCTCCTGCCCCAGGTATTATTTCGAGACGTTCCGTACATGAACCTCTTCAAACGGGTCTTATTGCTATTGATTCGATGATCCCTATAGGGCGCGGTCAGCGAGAATTAATTATTGGGGACAGACAGACTGGTAAAACAGCAGTAGCCACGGATACGATTCTCAATCAAAAGGGGCAAAATGTAATATGTATTTATGTAGCTATCGGTCAAAAAGCATCCTCTGTAGCTCAGGTAGTGACGAATTTACAGAAAGAGGGAGCTATGGAATACACTATTGTAGTAGCCGAAATGGCAGACTCGCCTGCTACATTACAATATCTTGCTCCTTATACGGGAGCAACTTTGGCTGAATATTTTATGTACACTTTTCGACATACTTTAATAATTTATGATGATCTGTCCAAGCAGGCACAAGCTTATCGTCAAATGTCTCTTCTATTAAGAAGACCCCCCGGGCGTGAAGCTTATCCAGGAGATGTTTTTTATTTACATTCACGCCTCTTAGAAAGAGCTGCTAAATTAAGTACTAAGTTAGGTGAAGGAAGTATGACCGCTTTACCAATAGTTGAGACTCAATCTGGAGACGTTTCAGCTTATATCCCTACTAATGTGATTTCCATTACAGATGGACAAATATTCCTATCTGCCGATCTATTCAATGCTGGAATACGTCCTGCTATTAATGTGGGTATTTCTGTCTCCAGAGTGGGATCCGCGGCTCAAATTAAAGCCATGAAACAAGTAGCCGGCAAATTAAAATTGGAATTAGCTCAATTCGTGGAGTTAGAAGCCTTTGCACAATTCTCTTCTGATCTTGATAAAACTACTCAGAATCAATTAGCAAGAGGTCGGCGATTACGTGAGTTGCTTAAACAATCCCAAGCAAATCCTCTTACTGTCGAGGAACAAATAGCTACTATTTATACCGGAACAAATGGATATCTTGATTCGTTAGAAATTGGACAGGTAAAGAAATTTCTTGCTCGGTTACGTACCCACTTAAAAGAGAATAAACCTGAGTTCCAAAAAATTATATCTTCTACTCAGGTATTCACTGCAGAAGCAGAAGCTATTTTGAAGGAATCTATTCAACAACAGATAGAACTCTTTCTAGTTCAGGAACAAACATAAATTTCTCATTCTTATTCTATTACTTTTTTTTACATTTCTTTTTAGTAAAATAAAAAAGTTATTGTTGATGAGATTCAACAAAATGAAATAGAAATAAAAAAAATAGATGAAAATAAATTGCGTCCAATAGGAATCGAACCTATACCAAAGATTTAGAAGAACTCCGTCATATCCATTAGACTATGGACGCTTTTCATTCTTGTTTTCCTCTTTTTTATTCGGAAAAAAATGGGATTATATGAGAAATTTCTCAGGAAAAAAAGAAGAATGTATATCGAAATTAATGATGTATTTATAATGATGTATAATAAACACAATAAAATAAAGGGTATGGAGCGGGTAGCGGGAATCGAACCCGCATCGTTAGCTTGGAAGGCTAGGGGTTATAGTCGACGTTGCTTGATCATTTTTAACGTCTCTAATTCAAAACCGAACATGAAATTTTGTTTTCATTCGGCTCCTTTATGGAAAATCAATGTATTTCCGTATCTAAGCATAAAAGCCCAAATATGCTCTAGAAAAAAAGTCATCATAAATCGGAAAAAATATTTCGATCCATAACATCTATGTTAGCTTTTCTTATTCGCTTTCTAGATGATCCTTCTAGAGGGAAAAGATTATCAAATCCTTCTAGTTACTTCGTTCCCTATTTCTATGTTCTGGAATCCTTAGGAAAAGAATTTTCTTTCTCCCGAGCTGAAACAATATGTTGATAACTCTAGTAAACCAAAGTCATCCTTTTCTAGCTATTCGGCTTCCATTTCTTTTTTTTTAGAACACAAAAATGGAAGATTTAGTTACGATTAGAAATAAGCTTTTGTATCTTTATCCATGGATCCTTTACTTATACTTATTCAAGTATTCTAATTGAATCAATTTTGAAAAATTATGCTTCACGATTTTAGAATCCCATTTTCGTTTTCTTTTTTCATTAACTAAATCTTGGATCTAAATCACGAAAATCCGTATTTTTCCTCAAATGTAGCATTGAAAGGAAGGAAAAGGATGAAATCCTTTTAAGAAATAAAGTTTTGCATCAGAATATGAACAAAACAGAAGGAACCCTTAACTATTTAAGTTGTTAATAGAACGAATCACACTTTTACCACTAAACTATACCCGCTACAATTTCATTATTGTATATGAATTGATCCTTTGTCAAACATAAGGAATAAGACGTAATCAAGATAGCACCAGAATTCTGAAAATTCTAGTGTTGATGTCTATCCTCCATCGTGAGGTTACTTGACTTGCTAAAATCAAATTGTGGTTGAAGCTTGTTTAAATAGCATAAAAGTTATGCTTTTCATTTGAAGTAGGCATTGAAGTTGGACTATAAGAAAAAGTTAAGAATATCGAGTTCTTTTTTTTAACTGCTAGACCTCATACTTTTTAAAACAAAAGTGTTAAAACAAAGCTTGTCCTTGAATTGAACAAGTAAATGAATTAAGTTATAATTATGATAATTAGCAAATTCATTATGTGGATTTCTTATATTATTATGTAGATTTCTTAATATATTTATATATTTAGATTTCTCATTTATTTATGAATGGTTAATTGGGACAAAAAAGGGTAATGGCCCGGCTAGTACTTAGCCAGGCCGGGGGAATAAAAAAAGAGCCCTTCAGATTAAAGGCGTAAGGTACTTTTTCTATTTGTATTGCTATATCTGGTTGGAAATCCTTATTGTTATCTAAATTGCTAATCAAATTCATTATATATTATATATCCTTATATAATGATATATGATTTAATTTATATCGTTATAATAGAAAAAAATAATGAACTAAGGACGGCAATGCAACAGTTTTAAGGATGGCAATGCAATAGTTTTTTAGAAATTTTTTCTTCACGTCTTATACCAATAACTTCCTATTTTGGAATAGGGAGAGATGGCTGAGTGGACTAAAGCGTCGGATTGCTAATCCGTTGTATGAGTTATTCGTACCGAGGGTTCGAATCCCTCTCTCTCCCTTTACTTGGATTGCTTGAGACTCAAACTTTCTATTCTAATTCGAAAAAATGCAGTTCTCTCGTTTTTTCATATATAAACCTATATTTCATATATAAACCTATATATGGAATAGATAAAAAAAATGAAAGAAAAAAAGTGAGGGGGCGAAAAACGAAAAAAAAAATCTCTTTTTTTATTCTTCACGTCCAGGATTACGTCCTGGATCATTAGATAAGAATCCGAAAATGAACAGAGAAACAAAGAATATCACTACTGCATAAACAAAGAGTTTCAGACTAAGCATTGCACAATCTCCAAGATTATTTTTTTGGCAAAGGGGAATAAATTCTCTATTTTTGTACGACATATTTTGACATGACACCAAAAAACAGGAAAAAATCTCTCGAAAAAAAATATTTTAAATATTTTCTACTTTCTTTTATTTTTGCGTTCACAAATTTCTTTGTAATAAAATAAGATTCTTATTTTTTTCGTTACCAAAATTTGTTTGTCATATTCGTATTGCTTGGGAACCCAATCGAGTTCTTGCTAACTGGAAGGGTAGAACAAGTATACAAGAATTTTCATTTGATTTTGGAATCGAAACCTCATAATGTAAGACTTATCTGATCTTATCGATTCTTAGAATCTTTTTTTATCAAATAAATCATGAATGCTTTTAGAAGAGTATTAACGAAAACTTACAGCAGCTTGCCAAACAAAGGCTAAAAGAAAAAAGAATAGAGGTATGACGGGCATAACATCTACAATTGGATTGAAAATGGCATAGGCCTCAGGCAATTTGGCGAAGAAAAAACTACTCGAATCCGGAGCAGAATTAAGACAGATACAGATGAAACTAAGGATATTAAGCATAACAAATAGTTTTTGCAGATAATTTTTTTATTGAGTTATTGATATAAGGAAGGGGGAAGAAAGCGAAGGAAGAAGAGAAATCAAAAAATGCTTCTTTTCTTTTTCTTTCAATTCCCTCAAATCAAAAATCCTTCCATTTTCAAACGAAAATACAAGGAATTATACTTTCATAATTATACTTTCATACAATATCTTAATTGAATTCTATGTAATGATCAATGAATTTATTTTCATTCTATACCGACATATGTCTAATCTCAACAACAAAAATAAGAATCACAATCAATAATTTATATCAATTAGACAGTTAATTAGCTGGTTAGTAATATAGTTTCTAGTAGTATACATTTTAAATTTTTTATTTTTTTATATGGGCTTAAATCTTTACTTTAACTCGACTTTAAAGCGATACCCTCTTGGGTATTGACGAGAACCCCCCAAAAAATTCTAATAATATTGTAGATAACCCCTTTTGGGATCTGATCAATTAACGACTCAAATAGTTAAGGTTCCCCTCGTTTTGAGATGTGATCCAATTTTAAGGTATTGAATATCAACGCCTCTTGACAAGTCGGCCTAGATGTGTTATAATAATTTAAATAGAATGATTTGAATGGGACGTGGCCAAGTGGTAAGGCAGCGGGTTTTGATCCCGTGATCCGGGGGTTCGAATCCTTCCGTCCCATCCCCAATGGGTAGATGGGGGATCAAAGCATTTAGTTGCATTGTAAAAAAGAGCTTTTCTTGGTTTATGATCTAACCAGGTCTTTGATAGGTTTTACCCTTGAAAAGTGATTTACTTGCAATTAAATAATTTTGTTTTCGGTAATTGCAAGTATTGGCCAATATTTGCAATTATTGGTTAATTAGGTGAAAAGAAAAGCTTGAAGTAATTCAAGAAATGACTATTCCGAGTTGTCTTCTATTGAATTTTTATTATTTAGAGGAAATTTATGGTTAGAATTCGTATGAAACGATATGGTAAGAAGCAGCGTGCGACTTGAAGGACATTATCCTATGTGGACCCTTTCACCATTTTCTATGGGGATGAAAATGCTCTTGCCTCGATATACTTGGAGTACCTTGCTCTGATTTTTATTTAGGTACTGCTGAATAAAGCTCGAGTAAAAAAAAAGATAAAAAAAAAGAAGAGATTTGGGTCCATGGTTTATGGTTTTTTCTAATCAACGGAATTTCAACAGCTTCGTAAAGATGATTTCGATTATTTTGTAGAAGCTTTTTGAAATCTCTACTCTCTCTAAATGGAAGAAAAACAAAAAGGGTGTGTTGCTACCTTTTTTGAAAGAAGATGAGCGAAGGAATGCTTAAACCTAAAGACCCAACGGGGGGGGGATAAAAGTTTCTGTAACAAGGAAAGACTTTGTGGAATTCCCTCTTCAACTAGATCATTTTGATTCTTCAAAATGGCTTTGATTTGTTTTGAGATGAGACAAGGTTAGAGAGGACTCAGTAAATATAAGCTGGATTTCCATTATATTATTTGAGTTATGAGGAAGAATACTATTTCTTTTTGTATGGAAATTCTCTTTTTTTCCTTTTTCTGTAACAAAAAGAAATTCGAATCATTCTTTCTTGAGCCGTACGAGGAGAAATCCTCTCATCCGGTTCTAGGGGGGGTCATTTACCTATCCCAATGAGCGATTTATCGAATTGTTGCGATTGATATTCGATCTCGAAGACAAGGAAAAGCGCTTTGTAAACTGGGTTTTTATGATCCCATAAAAAAGCAAATTTCTTTGAACGAACCCGCAATTTTATATTTTATTCAAACTGGTGCCCAAGTCACCACAAGTATTCACTCCCTTTTAAAGAAGCTGCAATTCTTTAATAAGGAACCTAAAATTAAAAAAATTAAAACGGAGGTAATAAACTAAATGGTTGTTTTTGTAAACAAAAATAACATATGTGCATTTGGTATTCTGACATTAATGGTCTTTTACTTTGGTTCTTCTTACTTCTGCAAGGATTCAGATTGGCTTCGTTTCCTGAATTTGATCCTACTTTGCTGCTCTTTTTTCTTATGGGTCTATGTTGCATATTGTTTTTTGCTTCAATTTCTCTTTAAAATTTTCTTTTAAGGAGGGGTATTAAAACGAAACTATATATAATTAATATAACTATATATCTAATAAAATGTTCTTTATAAGGAGGGGTATTAAAACGAAACTATATATAATTAATATAACTATATATCTAATAAAATGTTCTTTATAAGGAGGGGTATTAAAACGAAACTATATATAATTAATATAACTATATATCTAATAAAATGTTCTTTATAAGGAGGGGTATTAAAACGAAACTATATATAATGCTTTTAGCGTTCTCATATCTTTCAACAGAAAGAAAAAGAATTTCTATTTTGCAATAGAAATCAAATACGAGGATGTGTTCTACTATACGGAGCTTATATTTTCATTATGCAGAACTTAAGTATTTCTATTATCTTTGAAAACATTCAGATGACAAAAGGGCGTCATGTTGCACTATGACGCCCTTTCGATTCTGTCTTTTTATTTAGTTCTCGACCGTGTTTCCTTTTATATCAAAAGGAGCGTATTGACAATGATGTATTGAACGGATATAATTAGATCGTGGATAAATACCCATTTCCGCTTTTTTTATGGGTTGTGTTTTAATTTGATTCACCCTTTCTGTTGCTTTTGCTTTTATTTTAAAATTATAAATATTATATAATTATATATATATAATTATAGTGGATTATAAAACCTTTCTTCCGCTTTTGATTTTATTTTTTTTATTGCTAATTCTATTTTCATTTAATATCTTTTGCGGGGATCGTGCAATTCAATCCATTTTCAATTATATATTCAATCCATTTATACCTAATTCTATCTACATATTTATCTTTCATCTGGGTTGCTAACTCAACGGTAGAGTACTCGGCTTTTAAGTGCGGCTATGATCTTTTACACATTTGGATGAAGCAACGAATTCGTCTAGACCTTTGGTAGAGTCTTCAAGACCACGACTGATCCTGAAAGGTAATGAATGGAAAAAAGAGCATGTCGTATTCATTTTGAATGGGGAATTTGGAAGATAGGTCGTTCTTACCAGATTGTTGCAAAAATATTGCTTTGATCCTTGTAAAATCAATTCATGTTTATGCTTTCTTTGGTCGAGTAAATAAATGGATAGAGTACTAGGCTCCAATTCAATTCCGGAGAAACAAAAAGCAACGAGCTTAGATTCTTAATTTGAATGATTACCCAATCTAATTAGATGTTAAAAATGGATTAGTGCCTAATGGGGGAAAGGGCTCTTCTGTGAGAAGATCGTCAATTTTTGGAATCCTAACTATTTTTTTCTATTATGGGCTGGAGACGGATGTGTATAAGAAACGGCATACTGATAAAAAGAATTTATTCCAAAGTCAAAAGAGCGATTTTATTGTAAAAATAAAGGATTTTTAGCTTTCTCTTTTATGATGTTAATGAATCTAAATTCATTAGATAGAAAAAGAGAACAAGATCCATTGATTGGACTATTTGTTTCCAGGGTATCTACTTTTTTTATTACTATGTACATAACCCTTCATTTTATTTTATATATACCCTGTTCTGACCATATCGCACTATGTATCATTTGATAACTTAAAGAGGGCTTTTGGCTCAAGCATGTATGAGGAGAAATGGAAGAATTAAAAAGATATTTAGAAAAAGATGGATATTGGCAACAGCACTTCCTATATCCACTTTTATTTCAGGAATATATTTATGCACTTGCTCATGATTATGGTTTAAATGGATCCTTTTTTTACGAATCGCCAGAATTTTTTGGTTATGAAAATAAATCCAGTTTAGTACTTGTGAAACGTTTAATTATTCGAATGTATGAACAGAATTATTTGATTAATTCGTTTAATGATTCTACCCAAAATCCATTCAGAAATGATTTTTTTTCTCAAATGATATCCGGTGGGGTTTCGATTATTGTAGAAATTCCTTTCTCCCAGCCATCTTTTCTTGAAGAAAAAAAGGAAATAGCAAAATATCGGGATTTACGATCTATTCATTCGATATTCCCTTTTTTAGAGGACAAATTTTCACATTTAAATTACGTGTCAGATATAGTAATACCCTATCCTATTCATCTCGAAATTTTGATTCAGATTCTACAATCTTGGATTAAGGATGTTCCCTCTTTGCATTTATTGCGATTTTTTCTATATGAATATCAGAGTTTCATTACTCTGAGGAAATCGACCTCTCCTTTTTCAAAAGAGAATCAAAGACTATTTCGTTTCCTATATAATTTTTATGTATTTGAATATGAATTAGTATTTTGTTTTCTCTGTAGACATTCCTCTTATTTACTATCAACATCTTCTGGAGACTTTATTGAGCGAACACATTTTTATGGAAAAATGGAGCATCTTGTTGTAGTTTGTCGTAATGATTTTCAGAAAACCTTACAGTTGTGCAAAGATCCTTACATGCATTATGTTAGATATCAAGGAAAATCGATTCTCGCTTCAAAGGGAACCCATCTTTTGATGAAGAAATGGAGATGTTACCTTGTCCTTTTTTGGCAATGTCATTTTGATTTTTGGTCTCAAG